GGAATTCTAAATTAATTACTTATCTTATTTCTTCTTTAATTAGAAGTTCTTTAAAGATTTCTATTTTTTTCTATAAATAGAATCAGGAGGTCTTTATTTTCATTTTATTTTTTCGTAGTGATTTAGAATAGAACAAGTAATCAAATAGAAGAGAATGTGTAGGAATTTCCATCTCAAGATTTAGAAGATCTTGTGTTGGTATATTCCTTTTATTATTATTATTTAATAATAGTATCAGGATTCGAATCCAGGTGGAGGGGTTTTTCTTGGTTGAATACAGAAAAAGAAGACTACCCTTTTTGTGTTGTGCTTCGCTAGGTCGAGGTAAGTAAGGTATACGAAAGAAAAGCCTATTTGACAATGAAAGTGACCAAAGATATTCGTTTTTCAAAAAACTTTAGCTTGGACACAAATACAGCAGGCCCTTCCTAAATCCATGTGAATTCCTCTTCGTAGTTTTTCATTTCACCAGGCCCGTGAAATGATTTGACTTCCAAAACTCAATAAGATTGGGGATATCAAAAGAAAGGGAGTCTCACTAATTCTTTTATTGTGGATATGAATATGTAATTCGCCTCCGAAGATTAATGACGAAAGGTTGGTTTGTTTATCTGCAATTGAAAAAATCAATATCGATTGGATCCATTGATATGCGTTTTTTCTTTCATCTGCTTAAACGATTGCCGTGAATAAACTTATAGGAATAATTGGATTTAACTTAGTTACAAGCAATAAATAATAATGAAGAAATGAAAATTATACAATTTTTTTTGCTTCATTTTTACATTTTTATAGGGCTATACGGACTCGAACCGTAGACCTTCTCGGTAAAACAGATCAAACTTATTATTATTAAAATGATCTGAACTGTTTCAAAGACCCAACATGCATTTTTTTTGCATTGGGCTCTTTCATTAACTGACATAAATATCAGTTAGTCTGCCATTTTTTTTCTTGACAGAAAAAAAGATAAGGAAATGGCTCCATGTGCTCTGATTCATTATTTGGGAGCATTACCAAAGTGTTTCAAGGGTGGGGTTATCTTGACGTAGGTCTGTCTCTGGCCTAGATCAACCTAAGTTAAATGAAGTCTCTATCGTTCAAAAATCAAATATGAAACTTCATACACCTTGAAGTTCATATGACGAAAAGAGATTTTTTTGAGGTCCTTATACTCATTATGCCTAGCATTGAATAGACTGGGTATTCACCTTATCAAGATCTCAAATCAATGATGGGGTCTGTTTGGCACCTCCTAAATGGGCGTCCAAATTGGACCGAACCTTTTGTCAGGCTATGGTTCCCTCAAAGTTATGGAGTAAGACATCGATTTCTCAACAAGATCAATTTTTATGATTGTATGATGAACTCCCTTGAAAAACATTGGCGCGCGTGTAAACGAGTTGCTCTACCAACTGAGCTATAGCCCTTAGTGCTTGTGATACATATTTTATCATGTAGATAAATTCTTGTCAAGATAAATATTCCATGATCCAACATCAACAATCTTTGATCTCTTTGAGTGGTATTCCTTAGATTAGTATTGCTTATAAGTAATATGATATTTATAATCCATCGACAGGATGGGTTTCATTTGGTTCTCTTTGGGATGATAAATGACCTACTTAACTCAGTGGTTAGAGTACTGCTTTCATACGGCGGGAGTCATTGGTTCAAATCCAATAGTAGGTAAAACTTATTAGATACCATTGACTCTGGTATCTAATAAGGTTTACGACCCACCCTTAGTGATATTTATTTTTTCATTTTGTATCTTTTCTATTTCATTTTTGAATTTGAATTTTTACATTAGAATTGGATTCTGTTTGATTATATTTGATTGTATTCACCCGACAGAATCTAAATAGGATTAGAAAGAGAACTTCTTTTTATTATTCGAACGTACCAACGAGTTATGAAATCGGATTGATAGCCTCCACCCGTGTTCTAGCTCGTCGGAGAGCTAGATTTGCCTCAATTTTTTGTCTCCTTCCTTCAGCCTTTTTCACATTAGCTTCCGCTATTTCAAGAGTTTGCTGAGCTTCTTGTGGATCAATGTCACTACCCTTCTCCGCATCATTTACTAAAACAGTGATCTCATTATTGCCTATTCTAGCAAAACCACCCATCAGAGCCATCGTTAACCATTGGTCGTTAAGGCGTATTCTCAAAATCCCTATATCTACAGCTGTGGCAATAGGGGCGTGATTTGGTAATATGCCAATTTGACCACTATTAGTAGATAAAACGATTTCTTCCACTTCTGAATCCCAAACAATTCGATTAGGGGTCAGTACACTAAGATTTAAGGTCATTTCTTCAAATTGCTCTCCATTTCTAAGTTCATAGCCTTCGCGGTAGCTTCATCGATATTACCTACCAAATAAAAGGCCTGTTCAGGAAGACCATCTAATTCTCCGGAAAGGATCAATTGAAATCCTCGAATTGTTTCTGCTAGACCAACATATTTCCCTGGAGAACCGGTAAATACTTCTGCTAC